CAAATTCCCGAATGGTCCGAGGATTTAAAGGATTGGAATAGAGAAATGCATGTTAAATGCACCTATAATGGAGTTCAATTATCAGAAACAGAATTTCCTAAAAACTGGTTAACAGACGGTATTCAAATAAAGATCCTATTTCCTTTTCGACTACAACCTTGGCACAGATCTAAGTTAAAATTCCTTCCTAAAGATCCAATAAAAAAGAAAAGACAAAAACATGATTTTTGTTTTTTAACAGTTTGGGGAATGGAAACTGAACTTCCTTTTGGTTCTCCCCGAAAAGAACTTTCACTTTTTGAACCCATTTTTAAAAAATTAAAAAAAAAAATTAGAAAGTTGAAAAAAAATGGTTTTCTAACTCTAACAATTTTTAAAGAAAAAAGAAAAATATTTCTACATTTACCTAAAGAAACAAAAAACTGGTTCATCAAAAGTAGTCTATTTCTAAAAGAAATAATATCAAAATCAAAAAGAAATCCGATTCTATTATTTGGATTTAGAGAAGTATCTGAATTAAATGAAACTAAAAATGAAAAAGATTCACCAATCACTAATCGGACTATTCATAAATTTTCCACTTCAATTCGATCTATGGATTGGATAAACTATTCACTGACAGAAAAAAAAATGAAAGATCTGAATGCCAGAACAAAGACAATAAGAAATCAAATAGAAAAAATTACAAAAGAAAAGAAAAAACGATTTCTAATCTCAGAAAGAAATATTAGTCCTAACAAACTAAGTTATAATGCTAAACGATTAAAATTAAAATCATCAAAAAATATTTTACAGATATTAAAAAGAAACAATGCTCAATTAGTCCGTAAATCATATTTTTTTATAAAAATTTTGATTGAAAAGATATATATAGATATCCTTCTAGCTATCATTAATATTCCGAGGATCAATGTACAGTTTTTTCATGAATCACCAAGAAAAATGATTAATAAATACATTTCTATGTATAATAAAAAAGAAAATCACCAAAGAATTGATAAAACAAATCAAAATACATTAATTCACTTTATCTCGAGTATAAAAAAGGTATTTAATTATAGTAATTTTAACAAGAACTCACAGATTTTGTATAATGTAACCTCTTTGTCACAAGCATATGTATTTTACAAATTATCACAAGTCCAAGTTATTAACCTATATAAGTTAAGATCTGTCCTTCAATATCATGGAGCATCTCTTTTTCTTAAGAATGAAATAAAAGATTATTTCGGAGTCCAAGGAGGATTTCAGTTCAAATTAAAAAATACAAATTTTAAAAAATCTGTAATGAATGAATGGAAAAACTGGGTAAGAAGTAATTATCAATATAAATACGATTTATCTCAGATCAGATGGTCTAGCTTAATATCGCAAAAATGGCGAAATAAAATGAATCAACAGCATATGATTCAAAATAAAGATTTAAATAAATGGAATTTATATGAAAAAGACCAATTAATTCATTACGAAAAACAAAATAATTTCGAAGTCGATTCATTATCGAACCAAAAAGATAATTTTAAAAAATACTATAGATATAATATTTTATTATATAAATCCATTAATTATGAAGATAAGAAAGACTCATCTATTTATGAATTACCATTCAAATTAAATAATAAGCAAGAGATTTTTTATAATTACAAAATAGATAAAAGTAAATTATTTGATATGTCGGGAGGTATCCCTGTCAATAAGCATCTAAGAGAAGATGATATTATCGATACGGAAAAAAGCTCGCATAGAAAATATTTGGATTGGAGAATTCTCCCTTTTTGTCTTAGAAAGAAAGTCGATATTGAATCCTGGATCGATACCGGAACCAAACAAAAAAAAAACCTTTTTGATTGGATGGGAATGAATGAAGAAATACTAGATCGTCCTACATCAAATTTAGAATTTTGGTTCTTTCCAAAATTTGTGATACTTTGCAAGGCATATAAGATAAAATCATGGATGATACCAATCAAATTACTTTTTTTAAATTTTAATGGAACTAAAGATGTTAGTGAAAATAAAAAAATCAACAGAAAGCAAAATAACGATCGTTTTATATCTATATCATCGAATGAAACAAAATCCATTCAATTAAAAAATCAAAATCATGAAGAAAAAGAGTCGGAGGATCAAGTAGATCTTGAATCAGTTCTAGCAAACCAAGAAAAAGATGTTGAAGAAGATTATGCAAGATCAGACAGGAAAGAGCGTAGAAAGAAAAAGCAATACAAAAGTAATACAGAAGCAGAACTTGATTTCTTGCTAAAAAGGTATTTATGCTTTCAATTAAGATGGGATGATTCTTTAAATCAAAAAATAATCAATAATATCAAAATATATTGTCTCTTGCTTAGACTGACAAATCCACGAGAAATTATTATATCCTCTATTCAAAGGGGAGAACTGAGTCTAGATATTCTAATGATTCAGAAAGATTTAACTCTTACAGAATTGATGAAAAAGGGAATATTGATTATCGAATCAACCCGTCTGTCGGTAAAAAATGATGGAAAATTTATTATGTATCAAACCATAAATATTTTATTGGTTCATAAGAGAAAACAACAAATTAATCAAAGATACAGAAAAAAAAACTCTATTGATAAAAAAAAATTTACCGAATCTATTGTAATAAATCAAAGTTTAATTAGAAATAAAGACAAAAATAATTATGATTTACTTGTTCCCGAGAATCTTTTATCCTCTAAACATCGTAGAGAATTGAGAATTCTAATTTCTTTCAATTCAAAAAATGAAAATGATATAAATACAGAAATTATCAATAATAATAACATAAAAAACCACGCTCACATTATAGATAAAAGCAAACGTTTTAATAGAGATAAAAATAATAAAAATAAACTAATTAAATTAAAACTTTTTCTTTGGCCCAATTATCGATTAGAAGATTTAGCTTGTATAAATCGCTATTGGTTTGATACCAATAATGGTAGTCGGTTTAGTATGGTAAGGATACATATATGTCCACGATTAAAAATTCGGTAAAGTTCCATTTGTCATATATATCCCATAGCATATCTAATCTAGTATATGAAATATATGAAAACAAGGAGACGTCCATATACATTGTTTTACATCCCATATTCCATTCTGATATATGGAATTCAATCATGTATCAATTCGATCTAGAAATGAATCAATCCAATTTTTTTTTTGATTCGGCTAGAAATACATAAAGGATGGTATATTTCTTCCCTTACAAAAGAAAAAAATTATATCTATATCTAAAAATCTAAAACGAAAAATTGGATTGATTTAGGAATTCCTAACGAATTGAAGATTATTGTGTATACCAAATTCAAACCAACTGACATTCTTATTTAATATTACATTATTTATTATTACTGATCAATAAAACTATACTTAAAAAGGGGGGAGGAGGGGGATTTCATTTTATGGTAAAAAGTGCATTCATTTCAATTATTTCACAAGAAGACAAGAAAGAAAACAAGGGATCCGTTGAATTTCAAATAGTAAGTTTTACTAATAAGATACGAAGACTTACTTCACATTTGGAATTGCATAGAAAAGACTATTTATCTCAAAGAGGTTTACGGAAAATTCTAGGAAAACGCCAACGACTACTATCTTATTTGGCAAAGAAAAATGGAGTACGTTATAAAGAATTAATTAGCCAGTTGAACATTCGGGAATCAAAAACTCGTTAATTTGAAGAGTCTTTTTTTTTTTTTATTATTTGATTTATTAGATCTTAAACTTGAATTTTGATGAACTTATTTTCGTTTTCAGTAATTCATGGAAAAATCAATCGAGGAACCCCCTATGAATGTACCAGCTACAAGAAAGGACTTTATGATAGTCAATATGGGGCCCCACCACCCATCAATGCATGGCGTTCTTCGACTCATCCTTAGTCTAGACGGTGAAGATGTTATTGACTGCGAACCAATATTAGGTTATTTACACAGAGGGATGGAAAAAATTGCGGAAAACCGAACAATTATACAATATTTGCCTTATGTAACACGTTGGGATTATTTAGCTACTATGTTTACAGAAGCGATAACCATAAATGGACCGGAACAGTTGGGAAATATTCAAGTACCTAAAAGAGCTAGCTATATCAGAGTAATTATGTTGGAGTTGAGTCGTATAGCTTCTCATCTCTTATGGCTTGGTCCTTTTATGGCAGATATTGGTGGGCAGACCCCTTTCTTCTATATTTTTAGAGAAAGAGAGTTAATATATGATTTATTCGAAGCTGCCACTGGTATGAGAATGATGCATAATTATTTTCGTATCGGAGGAGTAGCAGCTGATCTACCTCATGGCTGGCTAGATAAATGTTTGGATTTCTGCGATTATTTTTTAACAGGAGTTGCTGAATATCAAAAACTTATTACGCGAAATCCTATTTTTTTACAACGAGTTGAAGGAATAGGTATTGTTAGTGCAGAAGAAGCAATAAATTGGGGTTTATCGGGACCAATGCTACGAGCTTCCGGAGTACGATGGGATCTTCGTAAAGTTGATCATTATGAGTGTTATGACGAATTTGATTGGGGAGTCCAGTGGCAAAAGGAAGGGGATTCGCTAGCTCGTTATTTAGTCCGAATTGGTGAAATGACGGAATCCGTAAAAATTATTCAACAGGCTTTGGAAGGGATTCCAGGGGGGCCTTATGAAAATTTAGAAACTCGAAGTTTTGCTAGAGAAAGGAATCGAGAATGGAATGATTTTGAATATCGATTTATTAGTAAAAAAACTTCTCCCGCCTTTGAATTGCCGAAACAAGAACTTTATGTTAGAGTTGAAGCACCAAAAGGAGAGTTGGGAATTTTTCTGATAGGGGATCAAAGTAGTTTTCCTTGGAGATGGAAAATTCGCCCGCCGGGTTTTATCAATTTGCAAATTCTTCCTCAATTAATTAAAAGAATGAAATTGGCTGATATTATGACAATACTAGGTAGCATAGATATTATTATGGGGGAAGTTGATCGTTGAAATGATAATTGATCCAACAACAGTACAAGCTATCAATTCTTTTTCCAGATTGAAATCCTTAAACGAGATCTATGGAATTATATGGATGCTTGTCCCTATTTTGACTCTTGTATTTGGAATCACGATAGGCATACTAGTAATTGTGTGGTTAGAAAGAGAAATTTCTGCAGGGATACAACAACGTATTGGACCTGAATATGCCGGTCCTTTTGGAGTTCTTCAAGCTCTAGCGGATGGAACAAAACTACTTTTCAAAGAAAATCTTTTTCCATCTAGAGGGGATACTCGTTTATTCAGTATCGGACCATCCATAGCAGCCATATCAACTCTATTAAGCTATTCAGTAATTCCTTTTGGCTATCACTTTGTTTTAGCGGATCTAAATATCGGCGTATTTTTATGGATTGCCATTTCAAGTATTGCTCCCATTGGACTTCTTATGTCAGGATATGGATCAAATAATAAATATTCCTTTTTAGGTGGTCTACGAGCTGCCGCTCAATCGATTAGTTATGAAATACCATTAACTCTCTGTGTATTATCCATATCTCTACGTGCGATTCGTTGAAACATAAATTTTTCCCTATTACCTTTTTCTTTATTAGGACGGATTCTTTATTAGGAAAAAGGTGAAATTAATTGAATATATATCTTTATTTTTTTATTCATCATTTGGATTGATGAACTAAATTAGATAGTTATATGAGTGAAAGAAAACAGCTTCTAAATTTGCAGTAAAAAAAATCGAGACTCATTTCTTATGTACAACAGGAAAACACAAATAAACATAAGAAGATGAGATCATTTGTCCCCAAATTGGTTGATTAGTCATCCTGGCTTGAAAGCGGGCTCAAAGAATCAACCTTATTGAGTTTTTACTATCATTTATATATATATATATATATTACTGTAATGCTCCCGAGCAGTTGAGTAAAAATAAAAATGAGTGGATGGTTAGGAACACCAAGATACATAAAAGATTAGTAATAGAATTATCCAAAATAAAAGAATATTAATTGGGGCTTTAAATTAGTAGAAATGATCAGGCAGTACTCCCCACGATTCCGATCCAGAGTATGCTCCTATCCACCAATTAAACAAATGACTATCAGGAACGAAGTAATCCTTTCCTTTTTTTTTTCAGAAGGAAGAATAGGAACAAAAAAAAAGAATAGACTTACAATAGAAAAAAAAAGAATCCTTTAATTCTTCTTTCTTTCCTATCTCGATATTCATATAAATCGAATTCGTGTCATAATTCATGAACGAATGGAATGTCTAATTCTTTTTCGTAATCGAAAATGATAGGTTGAAATATTTATTGGTATTTCTACAAGAAGTATTTTATTGAAAGATTTAAGTTATTGCTCAAGAAAGAAAAATTGAAATTCTTAAAAGATGAGATCAATTCAGAAGTACTTTATTTTAGTATTATAACAGACAGAATTACATTGGTCAAATTTTTGAATTGGGGGGCATCCGATAGATTTTGATCCTATCTATCCTACAAATGGATCAAGATAAATAATATGATCTGGCCCTTAGATTTATTTATGGCCTTCGAGGAGCCATATGAGGTGAAAATCTCATGTATGGTTCTGTAATAGCGATGGGAACAGTGATGTCATCACCGACTATGATTATCTAACAGTTCGAGTACAGTTGATATAGTTGAGGCACAATCAAAATATGGTTTGGGGGGCTGGAATTTGTGGCGTCAACCTATAGGATTTATCATTTTTTTCATTTCTTCCCTAGCAGAATGTGAGAGATTACCTTTTGATTTACCAGAAGCAGAAGAAGAATTAGTAGCAGGTTATCAAACTGAATATTCGGGTATCAAATTTGGTTTATTTTATGTTGCTTCCTATCTAAACTTATTAGTCTCTTCATTATTTGTAGCAGTTCTTTACTTGGGCGGTTGGAATATCTCTATTCCGTACATATCTGTTCCGGAGTTTTTTGATTTTGAAATAAATAAAGTAGGTAGAGTTTTTGGAACAACAATGGGTATTCTTATTACATTGGTTAAAACTTATTTGTTCTTGTTCATTCCTATCACAACAAGATGGACTTTACCTAGATTAAGAATGGACCAACTATTAAATCTTGGATGGAAATTTCTTTTACCTATTTCTCTTGGCAATTTATTATTAACAACCTCTTCCCAACTCTTTTCACTATAAAGTAATTCTTTTGTATATTTATAGTTTGTCTCAAACAAGATAAAGAAACAAATATAAAATTATTCATAGAGATTCACGATATGTTTCCTATGGTAACTGGGTTCATGAATTATGGTCAACAAACCATACGGGCTGCAAGGTACATTGGTCAAAGTTTCATGACTACCTTATCCCACGTAAATCGTTTACCGGTAACTATTCAATATCCTTATGAAAAATTAATCACATCGGAGCGTTTCCGCGGTCGAATCCATTTTGAATTTGATAAATGCATTGCTTGTGAAGTATGTGTTCGTGTATGTCCTATAGATTTACCTGTTGTTGATTGGGAATTGGAAACTAATATTCGAAAGAAACGATTGCTTAATTACAGTATTGATTTCGGAATCTGTATATTTTGTGGCAACTGCGTTGAGTATTGTCCAACTAATTGTTTATCAATGACTGAAGAATATGAACTTTCTACCTATAATCGTCACGAATTGAATTATAACCAAATTGCTTTAGGTCGTTTACCAATATCAGTAATTGACGATTATACAATTCGAACAATTTTGAATTCACCTCAATCTTTAATCAAAATGGACAAACCCCCTTTGATTAAAGATTGATTGAAGAGTCATTTTTAATCATTAAACAAAGATCTAGGTTTGATCTAAAAGTCTGAAATCTTTTTTTTTTATTTTTGCATTTTGTTTGGTCAATAACTACAAAAGCTACAAATCCCAACTCGCGATTGGATTTGATTGATTGGTAAGAATTGCAGCGTAGCTTAATTTAGATTGAAAATCTATTAATATAGTCATAATTCTATCCATAATTATTTCTATTTCGAACTAGAAATTAAAGTATCCATTTTTATTTTTTCGAGAAAGAATGAGATTAGTCTGATATCAGTACTACAGTAATTTTAACCTTTTAGGATTTAATTCAATTAGGAACCCATTCTAAATAAGTTTCTCCTGGTCGGGTCAATAAAGTCATGAAAAAAAAGAATTTGATTTTTTTATCTTTTATTTTACGTACAATGAATTTACCTGGACCAATACATGATTTTCTTTTAGTCTTTCTAGGATTAGGTCTTATATTAGGAGGTCTAGGAGTGGTATTACTTACCAATCCAATTTTTTCTGCCTTTTCATTGGGATTGGTTCTTGTTTGTATATCCTTATTCTATATTTTATCAAACTCTCATTTTGTAGCTGCGGCGCAGCTCCTTATTTATGTGGGAGCTATAAATGTTTTAATTTTATTTGCTGTGATGTTCATGAATGGTTCAGAAGATTACAAAGATTTCAATCTTTGGACTGTTGGGAATGGTCTTACTGCCCTAATTTGTACAAGTCTTTTTGTTTTACTAATTACTATTATTCCAGATACAACATGGTATGGGATTATTTGGACTACAAGAGCAAACCAGATTATAGAGCAAGATTTGGTAAGTAATGGTCAACAAATTGGAATTCATTTAGCAACAGATTTTTTTCTTCCATTTGAATTCATTTCAATAATTCTTTTAGTTGCTTTGATAGGTGCGATTGCCACGGCTCGTCAGTAATAAATCTTTTTAATTGGTAATCGCAATCCAAATCAGACTTTATTCTATGTTATCACATTTATTTGAGGATTATTCATATAGAAATTCTTTTATTCGATCTATATTCCAATCTATTTTTTTTTGTTTTGTACTTGTGATATTCTTATTCTAGTCAATCTAATCTGGTGATGTTAAATTGTTGTTCATTGTTCATATTGAAATAAATCGAAATCGCTAAGGAGTGGGGCCATGATGCTCGAACATGTGCTTGGTTTGAGTGCTTATTTATTTTCTATCGGTATCTATGGATTGATCACGAGTCGAAATATGGTTAGAGCCCTTATGTGTCTTGAACTTATACTGAATGCCGTCAATATAAATTTAGTAACATTTTCTGATTTTTTTGATAGTCGCCAATTAAAAGGAAATATTTTTTCAATTTTTATTATATCTATCGCAGCCGCTGAAGCAGCTATCGGGCCGGCTATAGTTTCGTCAATTTATCGTAACAGAAAATCAATCCGTATTAATCAATTGAATTTGTTGAATAAGTAGTATTAATCATATAAAATATTTAGATTCATTAATTTGAATTGATATTTATGATACATAGCGTATCTGATAATGTTTACGAAAACATAAGAAATTAAAGTATCTTGGTTCTATCTCATGCGTCGATCCGAAATTGAATAGACAAATTATGATAAATCATTGATTCATCTGGTGTCTAAATATATGATTCATTTCAAAATTTACTAGATCGAAAATTTATGACGTTTTTTTTTTAATTATAGCTCCAATGTCACATTCAGTAAAAATCTATGATACATGTATAGGGTGTACTCAATGTGTCCGGGCCTGCCCCACGGATGTATTAGAAATGATACCTTGGGACGGGTGTAAAGCTAAGCAAATTGCTTCTGCTCCAAGAACGGAAGACTGTGTTGGCTGTAAGAGATGCGAATCCGCCTGTCCAACTGATTTCTTGAGTGTTCGAGTTTATCTATGGCATGAAACAACTCGAAGCATGGGTCTAGCTTATTGATATTTTCCATAAAAAACCACTTGAATACATTTGATTTTTTGTTTACCGACAAAAACCCGTACTAAAAAAAAATAATAAAAAAATAGATTAGGTTTTCGAGTACGGGTTTTTCTTGTCCAAGTGTATCTTGTCTTTACCACGAATTCTTTTCCTTGGTTAACAGTATTAGTAGTTTTACCAATATTCGCGGGTTCCTTAATTTTCGTTTTCCCTCATAGAGGAAATAAGGTAATTCGGTGGTATACTATACTTATATGTGTACTAGAACTCCTTTTAATGACCTATGCATTCTCTTATTATTTCCAATTGGACGATCCCTTAATCCAATTGACGGAGTCTTATCAATGGATTAATTTTTTTGATTTTTACTGGAGATTAGGAATAGATGGACTTTCTATAGGCCCTATTTTACTGACCGGATTTATCACCACTTTAGCTACTTTAGCGGCTCGGCCAATTACTCGGGATTCTCGATTATTTCATTTTTTGATGTTAGCAATGTATAGTGGTCAAATAGGATTATTTTCTTCTCAAAATCTTTTACTTTTTTTCATTATGTGGGAGTTAGAATTAATTCCTGTTTATCTACTTCTATCCATGTGGGGGGGAAAGCAACGTCTGTATTCAGCTACAAAATTTATTTTGTATACTGCAGGAAGTTCCGTTTTTTTATTAATGGGAGCTTTAGGTATCGCTTTCTATGCTTCCAATGAACCAACATTCAATTTTGAAACATCAGCTAATCAATCATATCCTGTGACCTTGGAAATACTATTCTATATTGGATTTCTTATTGCTTTTGCTGTCAAATCACCGATTATACCCTTACATACATGGTTACCAGACACCCATGGAGAAGCACATTACAGTACTTGTATGCTTTTAGCTGGAATCTTATTAAAAATGGGAGCATATGGATTGGTTCGAATAAATATGGAATTATTATCCCACGCCCATTCTATATTTTCTTCTTGGTTGATAATAGTAGGCGCAATACAAATAATCTATGCAGCTTCAACATCTTCTGGTCAAAAAAATTTAAAAAAAAGAATAGCCTATTCTTCTGTATCTCATATGGGTTTTACAATTATAGGAATTTGCTCTATAAGCGATATGGGACTCAACGGGGCCATTTTACAAATAATATCTCATGGATTTATTGGCGCTGCGCTTTTTTTCTTGTCAGGAACAAGTTATGATAGAATACGTCTTGTTTATCTTGACGAAATGGGCGGAATGGCTACCCTAATGCCAAAAATATTCATGATGTTCAGTATCTTATCATTAGCCTCTCTTGCATTACCGGGCATGAGCGGCTTTTTTGCAGAATTGGTAGTATTTTTTGGAATAATTACCGCCAAAAAATATTTTTTAATGCCAAAAATACTAATTACTTTTGGAGCGGCAGTTGGAACGATATTGACTCCTATTTATTTATTATCTATGTTACGCCAGATGTTCTATGGATACAAGCTGTTTAATGCCACAAATTCTTATTTTTTTGATTCTGGACCACGGGAATTATTTGTTTCGATTGCTATCCTTCTGCCTGTAATTAGTATTGGAATTTATCCGGATTTCGTTTTCTCATTATCAGTTGACAAGGTCGAAGCTATTCTATCGAATTTTTTTTATAGCTAATTTTTTTTTATAGGTAGTTATTAAAAAAAAAAAAAAACGGAATTGTAATCAGATATGTTTAACATTTGTGAGAACCTTTTGAATCACTCCATTATTTGAGTGATTCAAAAGGTTCTCAACGACTTACCTGAAGCTTCTTATATATATCTTAAGCTGTCCTATGGTTATATTTGTTAAACTCGTTCTTCAATTCAATTAGGATATTAATGTAAATGAACCATAACTATGTAGTCCTATTCCTAATAAATTAACCCCAAAATAGCATATCCAAATTATAAGAAAACCGATCGAAGCAACAATTGCAGAATTAAAACCTTCCAAATTCTTATTTGTTCGAGTATGGAAATAAATCGCGAATATGGTCCAAGTAATAAATGCCCAAGTTTCTTTTGGGTCCCAATTCCAATATGATCCCCATGCTTCATTAGCCCAGACTGCTCCTGAAAGAATACCTATGGTTAAAAAAAGAAACCCTATACTAAGAATACGAAAACCCCAATGATCTAATTGTTGAATCAATTGAAACCTGTAATAATTCCTAGAAGAAGTAACAAAAGTATTTTTAAAAATACTTCTTTTTTCCATCATGTATTGGATCTCATCAACGGGAAATGAATCATTTAATAAATTATTGTTTTTGCCAACAATTCTTATGACTTTTCGAAATGTAATTACTAGAAGTGCTGCTGACAATAATGATCCACATAAAAGAGCTGCATAGCCCGATACCATCATACTTACGTGCATTATTAACCACTGGGATTGGAGAGCAGGTACTAAAATTTTAGATTGATGCATGTCGGTTAAAAGACCCCAAGTAGCAAAGCCCTGAGTAAAAAAAGTACTTGGTGCGGTTATTGTGCTTAAATACTTTTTATGTTTTTTAAAATATGGAACCATATGAATAATAGAGAAAATCCATGAAAGAAATATTAATGATTCGTATAAATCACTTATTGGTAAATGTCCCGAATAAATCCAACGAGTAATTAGTAATCCTGTTAGGCAGAAAAAAGTGGTTAACATGCCTTTTTCTGACGAATCATAGAGTCCCACAAATTCATTGACTAATAAGGTTAGAAAATGAATTATAATTACAATTGAAACGACCGAAAAAGATATATGAGTTAATATATGTTCTAAAGTCAAAAATATCATAAAAAAAAAGGGGGGAATACTTTAATTATCCATAATTTTACATATGGAATTGAATTCATTATAGGATTTATTCTATCCTTTTAATAATTAGATAATTTAATTATGTTATGCCGCCACTCGGACTCGAACCGAGATGCTCTAGCACTGCTTCCTAAGAGCAGCGTGTCTACCGATTTCACCATGGCGGCTTGCTCAAAATTATAATAACCCTTTTTTATTCAATTGGCGAGCTTCAAGGAATTAATTCAATGTAATATTTTTTTTTGAAACATTCAAATTAATGAAAATAAAAATTCATTTTTATTGTATTAATCCTTAGAGTTTCATTAGGTATAAAATTTGTGTTAAGGTTTAGCAACCCCATTAGGTATTGATTTATGGACATATAATATAACAAAAAAAGTTTCGAGTTCTGTCCCGGACTTTAAAATTGAAAACTGGAAAATCTTATCTAATTTAATGTATATTCCTTGATAGATCATCCAGATCAAGCATATGATCTAAACCAGATCAGTCAAAATGTACACATTTTTATCTATCTAGTACTTCTTAAAATTGGATTGAAGGCATCAAAGGTTCTATTTTCTATAGTGATTAAAAATAATAATTGTCAAGACAGTTATAAAATAAGTTAAACTTAATTCATTTTTTTTTTTTTATTGACTGATTCTTTAAAAATTAAAAATAGATAAGAGTCAATGAATCATAAACAAGAAAGAATTCATTTTTTTTTTTAATTAAAAATAATAAGATTTTTTTTATGGAACATACATATCAATATTTATGGATTATATCTTTCGTTACACTTCCAGTCCCTATGTTAATAGGAATGGGGCTGCTACTTTTTCCGGTGTCAACAAAAAAACTTCACCGTATATGGGCTTTTCCGAGTGTTTTATTGTTAAGTATAGTTATGGTTTTTTCGACCGATCTGTTTATTCAGCAAATAAATAGCAGTTCCATTTATCAATATGTATGGTCTTGGACCATCAACAATGATTTTTCCTTAGAGTTCGGGTATTTGATTGACCCACTTACTTCTATTTTGTTAATATTAATTACTACGGTTGGAATTTTGGTTCTTGTTTATAGTGACAGTTATATGTCTCATGATCAAGGCTATTTGAGATTTTTTGTTTATATGAGTTTTTTCAATACTTCAATGCTGGGGTTAGTTACCAGTTCGAATTTAATACAAATTTATATCTTTTGGGAATTGGTTGGAATGTGCTCTTACCTATTAATAGGTTTTTGGTTCACACGACCTAGTGTGTCCAATGCTTGTCAAAAAGCATTCGTAACTAATCGTGTAGGCGATTTTGGTTTATTATTAGGAATTTTAGGTCTTTATTGGCTAACAGGCAGTTTCGAATTTCAGGATTTGTTTGAAATATTCAATAACTTGATTTCTAATAATGATAATGAGGTTCATTTTTTATTTGTTACTTTGTGCGCTTTCCTATTATTTTCGGGTGCAATTGCTAAATCGGCACAATTCCCTCTTCATGTGTGGTTACCAGATGCCATGGAAGGACCTACCCCTATTTCGGCTCTAATACATGCTGCTACCATGGTAGCAGCGGGAATTTTTCTTGTAGCTCGACTTCTTCCTCTTTTCGTAGTTATACCTTACATAATGAAGCTAATAGCTTTGATAGGTATAATAACAGTACTCTTAGGAGCTACTTTAGCTTTTGCTCAAAAAGATATTAAGAGAGGTTTAGCCTATTCTACAATGTCTCAATTGGGTTATATGATGTTAGCTTTAGGTATGGGCTCCTATCGAGCCGCTTTATTTCATTTGATTACTCATGCTTATTCGAAAGCATTGTTGTTTTTAGGATCTGGATCCATTATTCATTCAATGGAAGGTATTGTTGGCTATTCTCCAGATAAGAGTCAAAATATGGTTCTTATGGGTGGTTTAACAAAACATGTTCCAATTACAAAAATTGCTTTTTTATTAGGAACTCTTTCCCTTTGTGGTATTCCACCTCTCGCCTGTTTTTGGTCCAAAGATGAAATTCTTAATGATAGTTGGTCGTATTCACCTATTTTCGCAATAATAGCTTTTTCCACAGCAGGATTAACTGCATTTTATATGTTTCGGGTTTATTTACTTACTTTTGAGGGGCATTTAAATATTTATTTTCAAAATTATAATGGTAAAAAAAACAGCGCATTCTATTCAATATCTTTATGGGGTAAACAGGGATCAAAAATGCTAAAAAAAAAAATGCGTTTATTACCTTTATTAACAATAAATAATAATGAAAGGGCTTCCTTTTTTTGTTTTTTTTGGAAGAAAATATATCAAACTGGTGGTACTGTAAGAAGGATGACGTGTCCTTTTATTACTATTAATCATTTTGGCACTAAAAGAATTTTTTCCTATCCCCAGGAATCAGATAATACTATATTATTTCCGATGCTTGTTTTGGTACTATTTA